AATATGCGTACCCATATTTGTCCACCCCGGCGAACATTTCGTGACATTGCCCGTCGACCCGCTTCTAGTTGTCTAGATGTGATCCAAGCGGGCTCAAGTGCCTGAAGAGCATATTTTCCGAAGCAAATTTTATTACCGCGAGAGGCTTTTCCTTTCATTTTTCCTCTATGATGTTTGCGGAATCTCGTTCTTTTTGGGTTATAGTTGATGGTTCTTTCTCAATTCCATCTCTATTACAGAACCGTACATGAGATTTTCACCTCATACGGCTCCTCGCAAATAAATCGATTGAAAAATATTGAACCGATAAAATAATAATAATTAAAATAATATACAATAAGATACATATGTTTAATAAAATCGAAAATGAAATAGAATCGAATCGCGGGATTTTTTGACATTTAATAGAATCGATCTATTAGAAATTTTGGAATCTTGCTTTGCTATATAACGAAATATGTATTCTTCTAGACCATTTTTTCTATTTTGATCTAACTAGCTAATATTTTTGGATATAAGGTTCTAACAAATCCGTATTTGTCTTTTTTTATTATTATCATATTGGTTATTATTATCATATTGGATTGGCAAAAATTTCGAAATTCCAAAAAATCCACATTTTATCGGGCGAATATTGACTCTCTGATTATAAATTGAAGATGTAATGTTGGGTTAGTCCACAACTCCTCAAAAAACCATGAATTCTTAGTTTCTTCCGCCATCCCATCTAATGAATCAGTAAGATTTCTAATTTTAATAGAATCTTTTGTATTCACAGGTTCCGTCGTTCCCATCGCTTTTCGATTTATGGTTAGGTCTAAATTCTACAATGGAGCCTCTTTAATAAGATAATTTTTTTTTTTAATTTTCTTATTTTATTCTTTTTTGTTGAATCAACCTTCTCAGTTTTCTTGATTCGTGGCTCTGGATTCGTGTATTCTAATATTCAACCATATATCGATGAATTTTGAATATTGATGCTTTATTACACTACTTTTTATGAGATGACCCATAGACCTTTACATAGTAGAATTCTATATCATTGATATCCTTTTTCTCTCTTTCTTTCACCCCTTCATTTATCTGTATATTCTTATTGCTTTACAACTAATAATCTTCTTTTTTTTATTTAAGTTGATATAATTATATCACCACATAGATCCTTATTTTGATTTTTGATTTTAGGCGGTTCTTTATATCCAGATAATGGGAAGCGATGAGTAGGTTTTTTATAGTAATTAATTCTACGAATTTTTGTCGAAATTGAAACACTCTAAAAAAAAACCAACGAGTCACACACTAAGCATAGCAACTCCTTCATTCTAAAATGATTAATGAATTTTTTTTTATTCAATCTTCCAAATTTTTTCATTTCTTCTTTGAGAATAAGAGTCTAGTAAGAATTCGTCATTTTTTATTTTATCAAAAGATGGAACGTTATAAGGGAAAGTTTATTAGTCGTTGTTTAGAAGTTTTTAAATATCCAAATTTTGATTCCGAATACCCCAAACAAAGTTACAAGTGGAAAGGAACAATAATCAATTTTAGCTCGAATGGTTTGTAGAGGAACCCTACCTTCTCTGGTCCATTCGACACGTGCAATTTCTTTTCCGTCCATACGTCCCGCAATTTTTATTTGAACTCCTTTTGTATCTCCCTGTTCAGCTAATTCAATACCTTTTTGCATTGCTTTACGAAACGAAATTCTATTCCGTAATAGTTCGGCTAAAAATTCTGCAACAATATGAGCGTCTCTATAAAGATTTGGACTTGGAAGTTTTCTAATGTTAAGCTTGAATTCTCGGTTCCCACAATTTACTTGTTTTTGCACATGAATCTTTAATTGTTCGATTCTTAGAGCCTTAACCTCTTCTGTTAATAAGTCTGGAAGTCCCATATAGATTATCACTTCAATCCGATCGATTCTTTTTTTAATCTTTATTCGTCCCATTCCATAGCCAGAGATATCGTGCTGGAATTCCAAGGATGGGCATATCGTGTTTTGTATATAATCATTGATACAATATCGTATCATTTTATCTTCTTTTATATTCTCGGAATAAATTATTGGTTGTGCAAACCAAATAGAATAATGACGTTGAGTTGCACCAAGTCTGAAACCAAGCGGATGTATTTTTTGTCCCATAACCCCTGACCACTTTATATCTTTTTTTTATCTTTTTTGATCTTTTTTTAAACTTTATATATATATCTTTATTTCTTTTTCTGCTGCAGAATAAAGCAATTCAAAAAAAAAAAAAAATAGAATAAGATGCCCAACTCCATAAAGCACCAGTTGGATTATCATAACCCTTTCAATTTTTGAATATTATTAATTACTATTGACGCTTTGTGTTGTGACTAGACACAAAGATTTTTTGAACAAAGGGTTATATTTCTCTATATTGGTTCTATTTTCACGAAAAAATGAATGAAATCCGTTTTTTGGATTATAATAGAATTGAGTAATTTCTTAATTAATATTGATTAATGACGATTACTAAATGTAGGTTAAAATAAATGTTAACGACGAGATCTATTATCATTTTTCGCAAAGCCTCGGAAGTTTCGAGTAGGTGAAAATTCTCCCAATTTATGACCTACCATACGATCTGTTATATAAATCGGTAAATGCTCTTTTCCATTATGGATAGCAATGGTATGCCCAATCATTGTAGGTATAATGGTAGATGTTCTGGACCAAGTTTTTATTATTTCCTTTTCTCCTTTTGTGTTAAGCTTCTTTATTTTTCTTAATAAATGATTTGCTACAAAAGGATTTTTTTTTCGTGAACGTGTCATAGTTAATTATTCCTCTTATAATTTCGAAAAAAGTGAATTTTTTCTCTTATATTTCAAATTTTAAAATATAGAATCTAAAAAAAAATAAAATCATATAATGTCATAGTAAATTGCTCTTTTCTTTTGTAAAAACGAAGAAACAAATTCTATTTTCTCTACGCTCCACTATTTACTACGGCGACGAAGAATCAAATTATCACTATATTTATTCCTTTTTCTAGTTCTTCTTCCAAGTGCAGGATAACCCCAAGGAGTTGCGGGTTTTTTTCTACCAATTGGGGCCCTACCTTCACCACCCCCATGTGGATGGTCTACAGGGTTCATAACTACCCCTCTTACTACAGGACGCTTGCCTTGCCAACGTTTAGCTCCGGCTCTGCCCAAACTTTTCTGGTTTACCCCAACATTCCCTACTTGTCCGACTGTTGCTGAGCAGTTTTTTGATATCAAACGGACCTCTCCAGAAGGTAATTTTAATGTTGCTGATTTACCCTCTTTTGCAATCAGTTTCGCTACAGCACCCGCTGCTCTAGCTAATTGTCCACCCTTTCCAAGTGTTATTTCTATGTTATGTATGGCCGTGCCTAACGGCATATCGGTTGAAGTAGATTCTTCTTTTTGATCAATCAAAACCCCTTCCCAAACTGTACAAGCTTCTTCCAAAGCATACGGCTTTCTGGATGTAGATTCTAATATCTATACAGCTGCATCTTATATATCCTTTATTTCGTAGATTATATATGACATAACGAAGTACCATACCACATGAGTGGATATATAATATACGAATCCAAATCTTCCGAATGACTCATGTTATGATCTTCTACATCCTAGGTCTTTCTGTTCCGTTCCTTCATCTGGCTTATGTTCTTCATGTAGCATTCAGACCGAATGACTCTATGAAATTACGTTGCTACTTACACCTCGTATGGGTAACGTAGGAGACATTTCGATTTTTTTCCCGGGGGAATCCTTAGAATTACCACTGCTTCGCTTTCAATTTGCCTTTGACCATCAAATGAAATGTGAATAATCCGTGTCTTCCCCTTATTTGAAACGAGGAGCGCTTCGTGTTCTGTCGGTGCTTGAAACAATTTTGTCTTCTCCATATTACTATATCTCTAGGGTCAATAATTGTATATTAGGAACTACTGAACTCAATCACTTGCTGCCGTTACTCTTCAGTTTTCTGTTAAAGTCTATCCTGTAGAGATACAAAAATTGGATAAGGGATCGATTCATAGGTTTCGCCATAAACCTAATTGGTTACTTCCAATTACGTAAATCAATAGTTCAAACCGCACTCAAAGGTAGGGCATTTCCCATTTTTATAGGAACTTCTGTACCATAAACAATGGTATCTCCAATTATAGCCCCTCTGGGGTGTAAAATATATCTTTTCTCACCATCCCCATAGTGTATGAGACAAATGTGTGCATTTCGATTAGGGTCATATTCTATCGTTATGATTCTACCATATATGTCTTTTTCATTGCGTCGAAAATCTATTTTACGGTATAGACGCTTATGACCTCCCCCTCTATGCCCTGCGGTAATGATTCCTCTGGCATTACGCCCTTTACCACAATGATGCTGTCCAGAAATCAAACGATTTCGTGAATTGGATGTCACTTGACTGTTTACGGCTCCATTGCGTGTGCTCGGGCTCGAAGTTTTATGTATCGCCATGTTATTAATTGTTTAAGTTCGTGTCTTTCTAAGAGGTAGAATAGAATAACCCGGTTCAAGCGTAATGATCATACGTTTGTAATGCATTGTATGTCCCATAATAGGTCGCATTCTTTTACCCTTTCTTGGGAGTCCATGACTATTAATAGCTATTACCCTGACACCAAAGAAGAGTTCCACCCAATGTTTTATTTCTGTCCTAGTTGATCCCGATTCGCTCCTTAAAGTATTCTTATGTTTTTCCTGAATCGTTTTTTTCTTGAAATTACACACTGCATATTTTATTCCATTCATAAATCGATTGGATTATTTGTTCGCTGCGAGTTATACTATTAATAGACTATTAAGTCTACTTTTTTTATTATGTATTCTAATCTCATTTGATTGAATAGAGCACACCACTTTGTTAGATGAGATTCCATTGATACAGATCCAATCGCTCTTTTTTCTCGGACACATGGTCAGAACTTCGTCTCAATTCAAATACTACTAACCTAAGAGGTCTACTACAGATCAGAAATTTTTAAAATAATAATTGCATAAAGGATGGATTGAATTATGAAAGTTGACAATCGGGGGAAGTTAGTGTATAAGAAATAAAAACGAAAGGTCCCAATCGGGACAGTTGGATCGATTAGCGTAGAATATCGATCCATATTCATAAAACAAAAAAAAAATTAAGGACAAAATCCTTAGCCTTAAGGAGGGGGCAGCTAAATATGGCATTCAAACGGTTCATCTTGAAAATTGCACGATTGGTTCGTCGTAAATTAAATAAACTTATTTTTGTAACTGTCGTGATTGTTGGAACTTTCAATAGCTCAGGTCTTATTTACATAATAATAAAATTTATTATTCATTCTGCAAAAAAATTAATAAGAGAAATGGGCTTACTATTAATAACAGTCAAACTGGCGTTACTAAGAGTAGAATTTGCCTTTGTATTACTAAGAATACAAATGGATATATTATTAAATCTATTTCTAGAAACTCTTATTATAAATGTTAATATCTTTCTAAACGCAGTCCCTTACGCAATGATTCTATATAGTATTTTATTGATACTATTTGGATTCGATATACGACCGTTGATACTAAAAAACATAGACATATATATGTCGCGATGTTTCGCTATATTCACAGCATTGAAAGCTCTAGTAAAACGATTAATAAAAATATTATGGGAACTAGTAAAGATATTGTTAAGCGTATTAGTATTTCTATATCATGCAGTAAAAATATTGATTTCGTTGTTGTTTTTTAGAAAAAAGTAAAGAATGAATATAGTCAATATATTGACGATAATCATCTAGCTGTATTTACAAATTGAATTCAAAAGGTGGGGGATATTTCTATTGGGTGATATGCATCCAGTAGGAATTGAACCCACGATTTCTCCAATTATGAGTTGGGTGCTTTAACCACTCAGCCATGGATGCTTCGAGGAAACCCTCCGACTTCATCACTAACCAAATTTCAATTGGACTAAAATCTTTGTGGATAAATCAATTTATCTATGTATGCGCTTCTTTATATAATCAATTTCTCTTTTTAGAAAGTACTATAAATACATACATCGAGAAATTGATTAAAGATTATATATAGATTTTTACTTTTATTGATCACTCCTAATAGATATCAAACACAGCTCTGCACAAATCGAATTGATATATAAAGTACAATAAAAAGAAAAATGCGGATATAGTTGAATGGTATAATTTCTCTTTGCCAAGGAGAAGACGCGGGTTCAATTCCCGCTATCCGCCGTTACTTCTGTATTGAATAGTATATTTCTATTTTAAAAAATAGAAAAAAGTAAATTCCAATTTTTATCAAAAATGGTGCGGAGACAGGATTTGAACCCGTAACCTCAAGGTTATGAGCCTTGCGAGCTACCAGGTTGCTCTACTCCGCCATAAGAAGAACAATTTTCAATTAATGGAAAACAGAGATTGAGCCCCTCCACCATATCTGTACAAATAGAATAAACCATTTATACAGAATGGTCAAGGGACCGTTAACGTCGTATGATCGCAGATCATCAAAAAGAATAAAAAAATGAGGAGAATTTTTTATTATTACCAACTCGATCTTGTTGCACCGGGCAACAAACATTGGTGAACCATTTCACGAAGTGCGTGTCTAGATAATCCAAAGTGTCGATAATTACCTCGTGGTCTTCCGGTCGCAAAACAACGTCGATGAAGACGTGTAGGTGCACTATTACGCGGTAGTGCTTCTAACTGTGCCTGAATTTCCCATTTCTCACTTAACGACTGAGCTTTGCTCATTTCTTTTTTTGGAGATCGTCGAATCAAATGATATTTTTTTTCCAATTTTTGCCTCTTCTTCTCCCTCGCAATGCAACTTTTCTTTGCCATGATGATTCATTTCCTATTAGTATCAATGATAGAAGTCGGATCCTAGATGTAGAAATAGACGAAGCACCTTCTTCATACAAATAGATGAAATTTTTGGAGATACAATAAAGAATTAAATTAACCAAATTTACCTGATGTAGAGGCAATCAAGAAAGCTGCATAAGTAAATATATAACCTACCGAAAAGTGGACTAATCCAACCAATCTTGCTTGGACAATCGAAAGAGCCACAGGTTTATCTCTCCATCGAATCAAATTCGCCAAAGGTGTGCGTTCATGAGCCCATGCTAAAGTTTCAATCAATTCCTGCCAATATCCGCGCCATGAGATTAAGAACATAAATCCAGTAGCCCAAACAAGATGTCCAAATAAGAACATCCACGCCCAGACTGATAAACTATTCATACCAAAGGGGTTATATCCATTGATAAGTTGTGAAGAATTTAACCATAGATAATCTCTTAACCATCCCATCAAATAGGTTGAAGATTCATTAAATTGTGAAACATTACCTTGCCATAATGTAATGTGCTTCCAATGCCAATAAAAAGTAACCCATCCAATGGTATTTAACATCCAGAAAACTGCCAAATAAAATGCGTCCCAAGCAGAAATATCACAAGTACCA